CAACGAAATCTTTCATATCATAACATAATTGGATTTTGAGTTAGCAACTTCCATTTTTTTCCTTACTTTCTTCGGATCGAAAATAGAAAACTTGAATGAATAAAAAAAAAACAAAGGAGGTTCATGGCCAAGAGTAAAGATGCCCGAATAAGGGTTCTTTTGGAATGCACTAGTTGTGTACGAGACGGTGTTAATAAGGAATCAACAGGCATTTCCAGATATATTACTGAAAAAAATCGACACAATACGCCCGGTCGATTGGAATTGCGAAAATTCTGCCCCTATTGTTATAAACATACGATTCATGGGGAGATAAAAAAATAGATCGAACCGAGGGGCCTGTGTGTCACCCTTCCAAGGAACAGTAAAAATAATATAGTAAAATAACATAGTATATAATATTATATATAATATATATAACATATATTTAAATAGAATATATTTAAATAGAAATAAACCAAATCCTATTTCTGAATTCTAATTCATTTTTGATCCGAACGAAATAGGATTTTCGGGATAAGGAATAAACAAACCATGGATAAATCCAAGCGACCTTTTCTTAAATCCAAGCGATCTTTTCGTAGACGTTTGCCCCCGATCCAATCGGGGGATCGAATTGATTATCGAAACATGAGTTTAATTAGTCGATTTATTAGTGAACAAGGAAAAATATTATCTAGACGAGTGAATAGATTGACTTTGAAACAACAACGATTAATTACTATTGCTATAAAACAAGCTCGTATTTTATCTTCGTTACCTTTTCTTAATAATGAGAAACAATTTGAAAGAACCGAGTCGACCGCTAGAACTACTGGTCTTAGAACCAGAATTAAATAGGCTTACTCTTCAATTGAATCAAAATTCCAATTCGAACTCAAACGCGGATTTGATGTTTTGTTCGAAAAATCTAAGAATCGAGATTTGATTGTTGTGTTGTAAGAAACAAAAATAATCGGGGAAGAAGAAGAAATCTTTTTTTTTTATTGAACATATTCCTTCATTTTGACGCCTTTATCATATTTTATCATACTAATTTATAATCTACCTTCCCGGAGTTCATTCTCCGGGGAACTACATTTATTTAAATCATTCCGGTGAATTCTTTACAATCTCTTTATTTTATGATCTCATTGGAAATCATATAAAGACAATTCCTATTGGATATAGCTATTTGTGCAAGTATTTTACGATTAAGAAGTAACTGCCTCTTGTACAGATCGTGTATTAATTTACTATAACTATAGGATGCCCCATTCTCGTGAATTACTGCATTTATCCGAGTGATCCACAAACGACGAAAATCTCTCTTTTGCCGATCTCTATCCCGATGAGTCGAAACCAAAGCTCTGATTTTCTGTTGAGTAATAGTTCGAGTAAGTCTTGAATGGGCTCCTCGAAAGCTTGATGTAAATAAACGAATTTTTGTTCTACGTCTACGAGCTATATATCCTCGTCTAGTTCTGGTCATTGAATAAATGAAACTTTGATGAATAACTAATTGATTTCCTTTCTTTCAGTTATCCTTGTACCCTTTCCTGGTCTATTAATAACAGAGCGGATTCTTCCAATGTATAAAATAAAAATTCCAATGGCTTTTGCTACTATAACCTTCCCGACCACGATTTTTTTTTTTCTTTTTTCTATGCATTTCACCTCGCAATAAGAAATAGTATTGATACTAGGTATCAAAAACATAGTAAATTAAATAAAAAAGTAGTAAATTGGAAATTAAATGAATAAAGAAATAAATAGTGGGTTCCATCGTTTCTATGGTTACTTCTTAAACGGTGAGGTCCTTTCTATACACCGGAGCTCCTTCCTTCATTTAATAAATCTTATTGGTAACTTGTACAGTTCACACTCTTTGGCTCTACCCATGAATTATCCAGTAATAGGTCTTTCACAATGAGATCTACCTATACAGTAACGGTATTTAATTATGAAGGTTAGCTAAGTAGCTGACCCTGTTAGTCCGTTCTTGCAAGAGTGGGAGCCTAATCTTTCTGCTGATTTTCCCCGCTTAATGGATAACCCTTTTGCCAATGGGGAATTGCTTATCATCTTAAATTTAGGTGATTGTATTTGCACCGACGGAAACCATAAATTTCATACACAATACACAATAGGGGAATATGATAGATCTTTTTATTTTATTTAGTTTAGAGTTCTTCCATTTTATTCTATTCACTGGTACTAATCATTGATACTGGAAAAGTTGTTTTTCGTCATGATCTGAACGAGTCGCACATACACCCTAGTACATGTTCCTCGGCGCTGAGGACATCCCCGAAGAGCGGGGGATTTCGTGACATTTCTGATTGGCTGTCTTGTGTTTCTAATAAGTTGTTTAATAGTTGGCATGCTGAATCATATACATAATGGACTGGTTTAGATCGATCCTAACCGGATGATTATGAATTACCCCCATTTTATTTAATTTAATGAAAATGAAATCCGGTAAGAAGATCTCAAATCACGGATTTGCACGAAATCCTTT